GCCATCGTAGCTTAAATCTTAAAGCATAACACTGAAGATGTTACTATGGACCCTAGAAAGTTCCGAAAGCACAAAGGCTTGGTCCTAGCTTTACTATTACTTACAACCAAACTTACACATGCAAGCATCCGCACCCCCGTGAGAATGCCCTTAACCCTCTTATGAGATCAAGGAGCTGGTATCAGGCACGTAAAATTGCCCATAACACCTTGCTTAGCCACACCCCCAAGGGAATTTCAGCAGTGATAAACATTAAGCCATAAGTGCAAACTTGACTTAGTTAAGGTTTTTAGAGCCGGTAAAACTCGTGCCAGCCACCGCGGTTATACGAGGGACTCAAGATAATAGAAATCGGCGTAAAGAGTGGTTAAGTGCTCAAAAACTAAAGTTAAACATCTTCCAAGCTGTCATACGCACCCGAAGACATGAGATTCATTTACGAAAGTGACTTTACAAAACTGAACCCACGAAAGCTATGAAACAAACTGGGATTAGATACCCCACTATGCATAGCCCTAAACCAAAGTATGATATTACAACATACTCGCCCGGGTACTACGAGCATTAGCTTAAAACCCAAAGGACTTGGCGGTGCTTTACACCCACCTAGAGGAGCCTGTTCTATAACTGATAACCCCCGTTAAACCTCACCCTATTTTGCTTAATCAATTTATATACCGCCGTCGTCAGCTTACCTTGTGAAAGAACAATAGTGAGCAAAAATAGTTATAACCCAAAACGTCAGGTCGAGGTGTAGTTTATAATAGGGAAAGAAATGGGCTACACTCATTTATTAATGAATACGGATGGTATATTGAAACATAAACCTAAAGGAGGATTTAGCAGTAAGAAGAAAATAGAGTGTTCATCTGAAATCGGCTCTAAAGCGCGCACACACCGCCCGTCACTCTCCCCAACAACAAGCTTTATATTAATTAAAACCAAAATAAAATACAAGGGGAGGCAAGTCGTAACATGGTAAGTGTACCGGAAGGTGTGCTTGGAATACCAGAGCATAGTTAAAATAGTTAAATCATCTCACTTACACCGAGAAGTTGTTCTTGCAAATAGAACTGCCCTGATACTCAAATGCTAGCTCAAACACTAAACCCAAATAAAAATTAAAAATAACCCCTAATACCCTAAAAAATAATAGTAAAACATTTTATTACCTAAGTAAGGGAGACTGAAAAGGAATATGAAGCTATAAAACCAGTACCGTAAGGGAAGGCTGAAAAAGAAGTTAAATAAATACTTAAGTTAATAATAGCAGAGATTAAATCTTGTACCTTTTGCATCATGGTTTAACAAGATAATTCGAGCAAAAAGATTTTTAGTTTGTTATCCCGAAACTAAGCGAGCTACTCCGGGACAGTCAAAACAAATGGACAAACCCGTACCTGTGGCAAAAGGTTGGGATGAGCTCCGAGTAGAGGTGATAAACCAAACGAGCTTAGTTATAGCTGGTTGCCTGGAAAATGAATAAAAGTTCAGCCTATTTTACCCCCTAAATCAATTAAAGTCTAAACAAAACATATTTAGTTAATAGTAATATAGAGTTAGTCAAAAGGGGTACAGCTCTTTTGACACGGACACAACCTTTATCATGAGGTTAAAGATCAAAAACAACAAAGTACACAAATGCCTTTGTGGGCCCGAAAGCAGCCATCAAAAAAGAAAGCGTTAAAGCTCAAGCACTAAAAACACTTTTAATTTAGATAAATATTCTGGAACCCATAAATAAACCAGGCCTTTTCACAATACATGAAAGTGATAATGTTAATATGAGTAATAAGAGAAGTAAAAGATTCTCTCCTCTAGCAAAAGCGTGCTTCGGATCGAACTAACACCGAAAATTAATGATCCCTTACATTGAGGGAAATGTTGTAAAAACAAATAACTAGAAGAAACAACAATAAAAATCATCCACCCTACACCGGATTGCTAACCAGGATAAACTAAAAGGGTAAGAAGGAACTCGGCAAACCAATAAATTAGCCTCGCCTGTTTACCAAAAACACCGCCTCTTGCATAATATAAGAATAAGAGGTCCCGCCTGCCCTGTGACCATAAGTTTAACGGCCGCGGTATTTTGACCGTGCAAAGGTAGCGCAATCACTTGTCTTTTAAATAAAGACCTGTATGAATGGCACAACGAGGGCTAAACTGTCTCCTTACCCCAGTTAATGAAATTGATCTTCCCGTGCAGAAGCGGGAATTAAGTCATAAGACGAGAAGACCCTGTGGAGCTTTAGATAAATAAATGAGTTTATTTAAAACTAAACCTTGTAAAAAGTAACAAACCTATAACCTCCTTTACAATATCTTCAGTTGGGGCGACCGCGGAGTAAAACAAAACCTCCGTGAGGATTGAGGTAAAACCTTACACCCAAGAAAGTCATTTCTAAGTACCAAAACATTTGACCTAAAGATCCGGCAATAACCGATCAACGAACCTAGTTACCCCAGGGATAACAGCGCAATCCTCTTTAAGAGTCCCTATCGACAAGGGGGTTTACGACCTCGATGTTGGATCAGGACATCCTAATGGTGTAGCCGCTATTAAGGGTTCGTTTGTTCAACGATTAAAGTCCTACGTGATCTGAGTTCAGACCGGAGTAATCCAGGTCAGTTTCTATCTATAATGTGACCTTCTTCAGTACGAAAGGACCAAGAAGGGCGGGCCCATGTTTTAAAACAAGCCCCATATTTAACCCTTGAAAAAATATTAAAGGTTAAACAACACACAATAAAATAGAATATAACTACATGTTAAGATGGCAGAGTCCGGTATTGCAAAAGACCTAAGCCCTTTGGATAGAGGTTCAAATCCTCTTCTTAACTATGATCACCACAATTATTACACAAATCATTAACCCTCTATTATACATCGTACCTGTTTTGTTAGCAGTTGCTTTCTTAACCTTGTTAGAACGAAAAGTATTAGGCTACATACAGCACCGAAAAGGACCTAATATTGTAGGACCTTTTGGATTACTCCAACCAATCGCAGACGGGGTAAAACTATTCATCAAAGAACCAGTTAAACCATCCACATCTTCACCAATCTTATTCTTAGCCACCCCAATACTAGCACTCACACTTGCCCTTATACTATGGGCCCCCCTACCGATACCCCACCCTGTAATCAACATTAACCTAGGAATACTATTCATCCTAGCACTATCAAGTCTTGCAGTTTACTCAATTCTAGGGTCAGGCTGAGCATCTAACTCAAAATATGCATTAATCGGAGCACTACGAGCCGTAGCACAAACCATTTCGTATGAAGTAAGTATAGGACTAATCTTACTTGCACTCATCATATTTACTGGTAATTTTACTCTACAATCATTTGGTATTACACAAGAAAGCCTGTGATTAATTATTCCGGCTTGACCTTTAGCAGCAATATGATACATCTCGACACTAGCAGAAACAAACCGAGCACCATTTGATTTAACAGAAGGAGAATCAGAACTTGTTTCAGGTTTTAATGTTGAGTATGCAGGAGGACCTTTCGCACTATTTTTCCTTGCGGAGTATGCCAACATCTTACTAATAAACACCTTATCAACAATTCTATTCTTAGGTGCATATAATATCCCATCTACACCAGAGCTAACAACAACAAACCTCATACTAAAAGCAACTATGTTGTCAATACTATTTTTATGAATTCGAGCCTCCTACCCGCGATTCCGGTATGACCAGCTGATACACCTTATTTGAAAAAACTTCTTACCTCTAACCCTAGCTTTAATTATTTGACATTTGTCAACACCTCTATCATTAGCCGGACTTCCCCCGCATATATAAAGGAATTATGCCTGAGTACTAAAGGACCACTTTGATAGAGTGTTTTACGAGGGTTAAAATCCCTCTAATTCCTTAGAAAGAGGGGGATCGAACCCCACTTAAGAGATCAAAACTCTTAGTGCTTCCAATTACACCACTTCCTAAAGTAAAGTCAGCTAACAAAGCTTTTGGGCCCATACCCCAAAAATGTAGGTTAAAACCCTCCCTTTACTAATGAACCCTTATATTATATCAATCTTTTTACTAGGTTTAGGATTAGGTACTACAATCACATTTATAAGCTCACATTGATTATTAGCATGAATGGGCCTAGAAATCAACACACTCGCAATCATACCCCTAATAGCCCAACATCACCACCCACGATCTGTAGAAGCTTCCACAAAATACTTTCTTACTCAAGCCACAGCCGCAGCAATAATCCTATTTGCTAGTTCTACTAACGCATGAATCACCGGACAATGGGACATTAATGAACTATCCCACCCAATGTCCTCAACCATTATAATATTAGGCCTGGCTTTAAAAATTGGCCTAGCACCTCTTCACACATGACTGCCAGAAGTACTACAAGGCTTAGATCTTACAACTGGATTAATTATATCCACTTGACAAAAACTAGCCCCATTCTCACTATTAATACAAATAAACTTAAACAACTCAGTGATAATTTCAATAGCAATTGTATCAACCATGATTGGGGGTTGAGGAGGTTTAAATCAAACACAATTACGAAAAATCTTAGCCTATTCATCAATTGCCCATATTGGATGGATAATTCTTGTTTTACAATTCTCACCATCTCTAACACTTATCACCCTTATAACTTACATCTTTATAACATTTTCTATTTTCTGCCTATTTAAAATAAACAAAACAACCTCAATCAACTCACTCGCGATATCCTGATCTAAATCCCCCGCTATCACCGCACTAAGCCCACTAATCTTACTATCACTGGGGGGGTTACCACCACTCACAGGCTTTGGACCAAAATGAATAATTTTATCAGAGCTAACAAAACAAGAACTAAATACAATTGCAACAATCACAGCTCTATCTGCTTTACTTAGTCTGTACTTCTACCTGCGACTATCTTATGCTATAACATTAACCTTATCACCCAACACAACCCCAGTCACCAACCAATGACGATTTAACATCAAAAAACCTACTATTCACTTGTCTATCTCAACAATTATGTCATTGATACTACTGCCTTTACTACCTAGTATTGTAACCACTATTAGCTAAGAGTTTAGGTTAATAAAAGACCCAAGGCCTTCAAAGCCTTAAGTAGGAGTGAAAATCCCCTAACCCTTGATAAGACTTGCAGGTGACTAGCCCACATCTACTGTATGCAAAACAGACACTTTAATTAAGCTAAAGCCTTACTAGATGGGAAGGCCTCGATCCTACAATTTCCTAGTTAACAGCTAGACACTCTAACCAGCGAGCATCCATCTACTTTCCCCCCGCCTTGAAAGGCGGAAAGGCGGGGGGAAAGCCCCGGCAAAAATTAATTGGCCACTTAAGATTTGCAATCTTATATGTAATACACCTCGGGGCTTGGTATGAAGAGGGCTCAAACCTCTGTGTGTGGGATTACAATCCACCGCTTACTCAGCCATCCTACCTGTGACAATCACGCGATGATTTTTCTCAACTAATCACAAAGACATCGGCACCCTATACCTAGTATTTGGTGCTTGAGCCGGAATAGTCGGCACTGCACTCAGCCTTTTAATTCGAGCAGAACTAAGTCAACCAGGAGCTTTACTAGGAGATGATCAAATCTATAATGTTATCGTAACTGCCCATGCTTTCGTAATAATTTTTTTTATAGTAATACCAATTATAATTGGAGGGTTTGGTAATTGATTAGTCCCTTTGATAATTGGAGCACCTGACATAGCTTTCCCTCGAATAAACAATATAAGTTTTTGATTATTACCGCCTTCCTTCCTCCTCCTACTCGCCTCATCAGGAGTAGAAGCTGGTGCAGGAACAGGTTGAACTGTTTACCCCCCTCTATCAGGTAATCTAGCGCATGCCGGAGCTTCAGTCGACTTAACAATTTTCTCCCTACACTTAGCAGGTGTTTCCTCAATCCTAGGAGCTATTAACTTTATTACTACTATTATTAATATAAAACCCCCATCAATCTCACAATATCAAACACCATTATTTGTATGAGCAGTGTTAGTAACTGCAGTTCTACTCTTATTATCCCTACCTGTGTTAGCAGCTGGTATTACTATGCTTCTGACAGACCGTAACCTAAACACAACATTTTTTGACCCTTCCGGAGGAGGAGACCCCATTCTCTACCAACACTTATTCTGATTCTTTGGACACCCTGAAGTATACATTCTTATTCTCCCAGGTTTTGGTATAATCTCTCACATCGTAGCTTATTACTCCGGTAAAAAAGAACCTTTCGGTTACATAGGTATAGTTTGAGCAATAATAGCAATTGGACTTTTAGGGTTTATTGTCTGAGCTCATCATATGTTTACTGTAGGAATAGATGTAGATACCCGAGCATACTTTACCTCAGCAACAATGATTATTGCCATCCCCACAGGTGTAAAAGTATTCAGCTGACTTGCCACACTACACGGAGGATCTATCAAATGAGAAACCCCCCTACTATGGGCCTTAGGCTTTATCTTTTTATTCACTGTTGGGGGATTAACAGGGATTGTATTAGCAAACTCTTCACTAGATATTGTTTTACATGATACTTATTACGTAGTTGCTCACTTCCACTACGTATTATCAATAGGTGCCGTATTTGCAATCATAGCAGGGTTTGTACACTGATTCCCTTTATTTACAGGTTACACATTACACAACTCTTGAACCAAAATCCACTTTGGTGTAATGTTTGCAGGTGTAAACTTAACATTCTTCCCTCAACATTTCTTAGGTCTAGCTGGCATACCACGACGATACTCTGATTACCCAGATGCATACTCATTATGAAATACTATTTCTTCTATCGGATCCCTTGTATCATTAATTGCCGTAATTATATTTTTATTCATTATCTGAGAAGCATTTGCTGCTAAACGAGAAGTCCTAATAGTTGAACTAGCTTCAACAAACATTGAATGATTACACGGATGTCCTCCACCATATCACACATTTGAAGAACCTGCTTTTGTTCAAGTACAAAGTAATAACTAAACGAGAAAGGAGGGAATTGAACCCCCATTAAATGGTTTCAAGCCATCCACAAAACCGTTCTGCCACTTTCTTTATTAAACTAATCAAAGATATTAGTAAAATATTATACTGCTTTGTCAAGGCAGAGTTGTTGGTTAAACCCCTACATATCTTAAATAATGGCTTATCCCTCACAATTAGGTTTTCAAGACGCAGCATCACCTGTAATAGAAGAACTACTACACTTCCATGATCATGCATTAATAATTGTATTCTTGATTAGCACTTTAGTGCTTTATATTATTGTAGCTATAGTCACTACAAAATTAACAAACAAATTCTTATTAGATTCACAAGAAATTGAAATTATCTGAACTGTCCTTCCTGCAATTATTCTAATTTTAATTGCACTCCCATCATTACGAATCTTATACCTCATAGATGAAGTAAACGACCCCCATCTCACAATTAAAGCAGTTGGACATCAATGATATTGAAGTTATGAGTATACTGATTATGAAGACTTAGCTTTTGACTCATACATAATCCCAACCCAAGACCTAACACCAGGCCAATTCCGATTATTAGAAGCAGACCACCGTATAGTTATCCCAGTTGAATCACCAATCCGAGTATTAGTGTCTGCAGAAGATGTACTTCACTCATGAACAGTACCTTCCTTAGGAGTTAAAATAGACGCAGTGCCAGGACGATTAAATCAAACAGCTTTTATCACATCACGACCAGGAGTGTTTTATGGACAATGTTCAGAAATCTGCGGTGCAAACCATAGCTTCATACCTATTGTAGTGGAAGCAGTACCCTTAGAACAATTTGAAAACTGATCATCACTAATACTTGAAGACGCCTCGTTAAGAAGCTAAACAGGACCTCAGCGTTAGCCTTTTAAGCTAAAGATTGGTGACTCCCAACCACCCTTAACGACATGCCTCAATTAAATCCCTCGCCTTGATTAATAATTTTATTATTTACATGATTAATTTTCACTACTATCATTCCGCCCAAAGTAATAGCACATAAATACCCTAATGAACCGAATGCTCTAGGCACTAAGACACTAGAAGCAACCCCTTGAAACTGACAATGACACTAAGCTTTTTTGACCAATTCTCTAGTCCCATGTTTCTAGGAATCCCACTAATAGCTTTAGCTATTATAATTCCTTGAATTATATTCCCCACCCCTTCTTCTCGTTGAATTAATAACCGTGTGCTCACACTACAAAACTGATTTATTAATTTATTTACAAAACAACTTCTCCTTCCTCTCAACATAGCAGGTCATAAATGAGCATTAATTTTCGCATCCCTAATAATCTTCTTAATCTCCATAAACATACTAGGGCTGCTTCCCTACACCTTCACCCCTACAACCCAACTATCATTAAATATAGGATTAGCTGTACCTTTGTGACTAGCAACTGTTATTATCGGAATACGAAACCAACCAACACACTCTCTAGGCCACTTACTACCAGAAGGCACACCTGTGCCACTAATCCCTGTACTTATCATCATTGAAACAATTAGTTTATTTATTCGACCTATTGCCCTAGGTGTTCGACTTACAGCAAATTTAACCGCAGGACACCTACTCATCCAACTCATTGCAACAGCAGCATTTGTACTAATGCCGTTAATACCTACAATTGCTCTACTAACAACAACATTGCTATTCCTACTAACACTACTGGAAGTAGCCGTTGCTATAATCCAAGCCTATGTTTTTGTATTGTTATTAAGCCTTTATTTACAAGAAAACGTTTAATGGCCCACCAAGCACATGCGTACCATATAGTAGACCCAAGCCCCTGGCCTCTAACAGGTGCAATCGCAGCCCTTTTAATAACTTCAGGGTTAGCTATTTGATTCCACTTTAATTCAACTGTTCTAATAACAATTGGGTTAATTTTACTGCTTTTAACAATAATTCAGTGATGACGGGATATTATCCGAGAAGGAACATTCCAAGGACATCACACCCCGCCGGTTCAAAAGGGTTTACGATATGGTATAATCCTGTTTATCACCTCAGAAATTTTCTTTTTCCTAGGATTTTTTTGAGCTTTTTACCACTCTAGCTTAGCCCCAACCCCAGAATTAGGAGGTTGTTGACCTCCATCTGGAGTAATTACACTCGATCCTTTCGAAGTACCTCTACTCAATACAGCAGTTCTTCTAGCCTCTGGTGTCACAGTAACCTGAGCTCATCATAGTATTATAGAAGGAGAACGAAAACAAGCTATCCACTCACTTACCTTAACCATCCTACTAGGATTTTACTTCACATTCCTTCAAGCAATAGAATATTATGAAGCCCCGTTCACAATTGCTGATGGCGTATACGGTTCAACCTTTTTTGTAGCAACAGGATTTCATGGATTACATGTTATCATCGGCTCGACATTCTTAGCAGTTTGCCTAATTCGACAAATTCAATACCACTTTACATCAGAACACCACTTTGGATTTGAAGCCGCCGCGTGATACTGACATTTTGTTGATGTTGTTTGGCTATTCCTTTATGTCTCAATTTATTGATGAGGATCTTATCTTTTTAGTACTAAAAAGTATGAGTGACTTCCAATCACCCGGTCTTGGTTAAAACCCAAGAAAAGATAATGAACTTGTTAACTACAATTCTACTAATTACAACCGCCCTTTCTATCTTATTAGCCATAGTATCATTCTGGTTACCTCAAATAAACCCCGATGTAGAAAAACTATCGCCCTATGAGTGCGGATTTGACCCCCTAGGCTCAGCCCGTCTTCCATTCTCACTACGATTTTTTCTAGTAGCAATCTTATTCCTCCTTTTCGACTTAGAAATCGCATTACTTCTCCCGCTCCCATGAGGAATACAATTACTATCCCCCACCAACACATTCATATGAGCATCTTCAGTAGTCGTTCTATTAACACTAGGACTGATTTATGAGTGAGCCCAAGGAGGGTTAGAATGAGCTGAATAAACGATTAGTATAATTAAAACACTTGATTTCGACTCAAAAGCACGTGGTTAAAGTCCACGATCGTTTTATGACACCTGTGCATTTTGCTTTCTCAACAACATTTATTTTAGGACTTATAGGATTAGCTTTTCACCGCAGCCACTTACTCTCCGCTCTTTTATGCCTAGAAGGAATAATATTATCATTATATGTTGCCTTATCCTTATGAACTCTTCAACTAAACTCAATTAGCTTTTCCCCGACCCCTATACTAATACTTGCTTTTTCAGCATGTGAAGCAAGTGCTGGGTTAGCCCTATTAGTGGCAACTTCTCGCACACACGGGACTGACCGTCTTCAATCCTTAAACATCTTGCAATGTTAAAAATCCTCATCCCAACAATTATAATAATCCCCACAATTTGACTCACCCCTAAAAAGTGATTATGGCCTTCTACATTAACACATAGCCTAGTTATCGCTTTATTTGCTCTAACTTGACTAACCTGACCATCTGAAATCGCCTGATCAAATCTAAACGGACTGATAGCAACTGATCCCCTATCAACCCCTTTATTAATACTCACATGCTGACTCCTCCCACTAATAATCCTAGCTAGCCAAAACCACACAACCCACGACCCTATTAATCGACAACGAATATATATCTCACTCCTCACATCTTTACAAATATTTCTTATTATAGCATTTAGTGCCACAGAATTAATTATATTCTATGTCATGTTTGAAGCTACATTAATCCCAACTTTACTAATTATCACCCGATGGGGGAACCAAACAGAACGGTTAAACGCAGGAACCTACTTCCTATTTTACACCCTAGCTGGATCCCTCCCCCTACTTATTGCACTATTAATTCTTCAAAACAAAACAGGTTCCTTATCCATATTAACCCTGCAACACTCCAACCCCTTAAACTTAGTCTACCTAGGTGATAAATTATGATGAGCGGGGTGCCTTCTAGCTTTCCTTGTAAAAATACCTCTTTATGGTATACATCTTTGACTACCGAAAGCCCACGTTGAAGCACCAATTGCAGGCTCTATAATCCTTGCCGCAGTATTATTAAAACTAGGAGGGTACGGTATAATACGTTTAATAAATATTTTAGAACCCCTATCCAAACAACTAAGCTACCCTTTTATAATCTTAGCCCTATGGGGGATTATTATAACAGGCTTAATCTGCTTACGACAAAATGATTTAAAATCCCTAATTGCCTACTCTTCAGTAAGCCATATAGGATTAGTTACAACAGGCATTCTTATTCAAACCCCATGGGGTTTTACCGGAGCATTGGTATTAATAATCGCACACGGATTAACTTCATCAGCACTATTTTGTCTAGCAAATACAAACTATGAACGAACCCATAGCCGAACAATATTGCTAGCACGAGGGTTACAAATAATAATACCCCTGATAGCCATATGATGATTTACTGCTAGCTTAGCAAACATAGCTCTACCCCCCTTACCAAATCTAATGGGAGAACTAATAATCATCTCATCACTATTTAACTGATCACCTTGAACTTTGGCCCTCACAGGTCTCGGAACACTAATTACTGCAGCATACTCATTATACTTATTTATCACAACTCAACGAGGCCCATTAACAAACCACTTAATTCATATAGAACCATCACACTCCCGAGAACACTTAATTATAACACTACACCTTGCCCCACTTATACTATTAATTTTTAAACCTGAATTATTATGGGGCTGAATCTTTTGTGGATATAGTTTAAAAAGAACATTAGATTGTGATTCTAAAAATAAAGGTTAAAATCCTTTTATCCACCGAGAGAGGTCCGAAGACAACATAAACTGCTAATTTTTGCCCCTTTGGTTTAACCCCAAAGCTCCCTCGAAACTTCTGAAGGATATTAGCTAATCCATTGGTCTTAGGAACCAAAAACCCTTGGTGCAAATCCAAGCAGTAGTTATGCACTCCACCTCATTAATAATGTCCTCGAGCCTTTTAATTATTTTTGCTTTTCTATCCACACCTTTAATTTCAACAATAACAACTAAGACACACCCACATAGCTGATCTGTTATTTGGGTTAAAAATTCAGTTAAATTATCTTTTATAATTAGTCTCTTACCCCTTATATTATTTATCAATGAAGGTTTAGAGACTATTATTACGACCTGGTCTTGAATAAACACATCAACCTTTAACATTAACATCAGCTTTAAATTTGACCTCTATTCAGTAATTTTCACCCCTGTGGCTCTATACGTTACATGATCAATCCTAGAGTTTGCATCCTGGTATATACACTCTGACCCTATTATAAACCGATTCTTTAAATACCTTTTATTATTCTTAATTGCTATACTAATCCTAGTAACTTCAAATAACATATTTCAATTATTTATTGGTTGGGAGGGGGTTGGTATTATATCATTCCTCTTAATTGGGTGGTGGTATGGACGAGCTGATGCTAACACAGCTGCCATACAAGCAGTTTTATACAACCGAGTCGGGGATATTGGACTAATTTTGTTTATGGCCTGAGTTGCTATAAACCTTAATTCTTGAGAAATAAATCAGATATTTACACTGGCTGAAAATAAAAACCTCACTCTACCATTACTTGGGTTAGTCTTAGCAGCAACAGGAAAATCAGCTCAATTCGGATTACACCCTTGACTACCCTCAGCCATAGAGGGTCCCACTCCGGTGTCTGCCCTACTCCATTCAAGCACAATAGTGGTTGCAGGGGTTTTTTTACTCATTCGAATAAGCCCTTTGATAGAAAATAACCCTGTTATCTTAACAACATGCCTATGCCTTGGAGCACTAACCACTTTATTCACAGCTATTTGTGCTTTAACACAAAACGACATTAAAAAAATCGTAGCATTCTCCACATCAAGCCAACTTGGCCTAATAATAGTCACAATTGGACTTAATCAACCCCAACTAGCATTCCTTCACATCTGCACCCACGCTTTCTTTAAAGCGATACTATTTCTATGTTCCGGATCATTAATTCATAGCCTAAACGATGAGCAAGATATCCGGAAAATAGGTGGAATACACCTTCTCACCCCCTTCACCTCATCCTCACTAACCTTAGGCAGCCTAGCCCTAACAGGGACACCTTTCCTAGCAGGATTCTTTTCAAAAGATGCTATTATTGAATCAATAAACACCTCATACTTAAACGCCTGAGCCCTCCTATTAACCCTAATTGCCACCTCATTTACAGCGGTCTATAGCCTACGAATTGTCTACTTTGTAACCATGGGATACCCACGGTTTAACTCTTTATCACCAATCAACGAAAATAGTAAATCAGTTGTTAACCCAATTAAACGATTAGCCTGAGGAAGTATTATCGCAGGGTTAGTCATCACATCAAACATAACACCTATAAAAAACCAAATTATAACTATACCCTACTATGCCAAAATAGCCGCCCTTATTGTAACACTAATAGGGTTAATCACAGCTATAGAAATAGCCCGCAATACATCAAAACAACTAAATATTTGCCCCAAACAAACCCCTCATTTATTCTCTAATATATTAGGATTTTATCCATCCATTATCCACCGCATACCCTCTAAACTCTCTCTCAAATTAGGACAAAACATTGCCTCACAGACTATTGATATAACATGATTAGAAAAAATTGGTCCTAAAGCTACAATAGTTATAAACTTACCTTTAATCACAACCACAAGTAATGCCCAAAAAGGCATAATCAAAACCTATTTAATACTATTTATCCTAACATTCACCCTTGCCATAGTACTAATAATTTAAACCACTCGAAGAGCACCACGAGCAAGACCCCGAGTTAATTCTAACACGACAAATAAAGTTAACAAAAGAACCCAAGCACTAATCACCAATACTCAGCCTCCTAAAGAATATATTAAAGCCACCCCTGATATATCTCCACGAAATAATGATAGACCTGATAATTCATCCACAGGTACCCAAGAACTCTCATATCATCCACCATAAAAATAAAATAAAACTAAAATCACTCCAACTAAATATATAACCCCATAAACTGCAACAGACCAACTGCCTCAACTTTCAGGATATGGTTCAGCAGCTAAGGCGGCAGAATATGCAAAAACAACCAACATTCCCCCTAAATAAATCAAAAATAATACTAATGACAAGAAAGGGCCCCCGAAACTTACCATAACACCACAGCCCATACCAGCTACAACCACTAGACCCAAAGCAGCAAAATATGGTGACGGATTAGAAGCTACTGCAACCAAACCAAAAATTAACCCTATTAATAATAAAAACATTAAATAAGTCATAATTCCTACCAGGATTTTAACCAGGACTAATGGCTTGAAAAACCACCGTTGTAATTCAACTATAAAAACTCAAATGGCCAACCTTCGGAAAACTCACCCCATCCTTAAAATTGCTAACAACGCCCTAGTAGACCTACCCGCACCATCGAATATCTCAGTGTGATGGAATTTTGGGTCCTTATTAGGATTATGCTTAGGAGCTCAAATCCTTACAGGCTTATTTCTAGCAATACATTACACCTCAGATATTGCAACTGCATTTTCTTCAGTAACACATATTTGCCGAGATGTTAACTACGGCTGACTAATTCGAAATATACATGCTAATGGAGCATCATTCTTTTTCATTTGTATTTACCTTCATATCGCACGAGGACTATATTATGGATCATACCTGTATAAAGAAACCTGAAACGTTGGAGTTGTGCTCCTACTTCTTGTAATAGCCACTGCATTCGTGGGATATGTATTACCTTGAGGACAAATATCCTTCTGAGGAGCCACAGTCATCACCAACCTAATATCTGCAGTACCTTACATTGGCAATGATTTAGTCCAATGGGTGTGAGGGGGATTTTCAGTAGACAATGCTACCCTGACCCGATTTTTCGCATTCCACTTTTTACTCCCATTTATTGTAGCAGCCGCATCAATAGTTCACTTACTATTCCTTCACGAAACAGGCTCAAACAACCCCGCAGGTATTAACTCCGACGCAGATAAAATCTCATTCCACCCTTATTTCTCATATAAAGACTTATTAGGATTCGCTGCTCTCCTCATTACCCTCACATCAATCGCTTTATTTACCCCAAATATCCTAGGAGATCCTGATAATTTCACACCAGCCAATCCACTGGTAACCCCGCCCCATATTAAACCCGAATGATATTTCCTATTTGCCTACGCCATTCTTCGATCAATCCCAAACAAACTAGGGGGTGTACTAGCCCTGCTATTCTCAATTCTAGTATTAATACTAGTCCCAATCCTTCATACATCAAAACAACGAGGACTCACCTTTCGACCTTTTGGCCAACTTATATTCTGAGCATTAGTTGCGGACATGATCATTCTAACATGAATCGGAGGAATGCCCGTAGAACCCCCATACATTATGGTTGGCCAAATAGCATCAATTATCTACTTCCTTATCTTTTTAGCAGCTTTACCTATATCAGGTTGGGCGGAAAATAAAATTCTTAAATGAAATTGCATTAGTAGCTCAGTAATAGAGCGCCGGTTTTGTAAACCGGAGGCCGGAGGTTAAAACCCTCCCTACTGCTCAGAAAAAGGAGAATCTAACTCCCACCGCCGGCTCCCAAAGCTGGTATTCTAAAATAAAATATTTTCTGGTACATATATGAAATATCCATATATATATATATAGTGCATAATATTAATTTTCTAGAACATTTTATGTATTAAAACCATTAATTTATATTAAACATAAAATAATAGCATAACACTAAGGTAGACATAAACCATTAAAATCAGAAACACATCAACATATCTAGTACTGAGAGATTTACTGACCTAACACAAAATCCATGGGTAATGATATACCAGGACTCCAAATAAAATTAAATAAACCATTATATGTAGTAAGAGCCTACCAAACAATCTATTTCTTAAGGATAACGGTTCTTGATGGTCAGGAGCCCTAATTGTAGGGTTGCTACCTAAAAGGTGAATTATTCCTGGCATCTCCTCCTATTTCAGGTCCATACATTTATTAACCCGCGCACTTTCATCGACGCTTACATTGACTAATGGTGTTAAACCTTCGACTCGTTACCCCCCAAGCCGAGCGTTCTCTCCACGGGGGCAGCTGGTATCTTTTTTTTTTCTCCTTTCGTGAACATTTCAGAGTGCACACGGCCCTATGATAGAAGGTGGAACATTCGTTCCTTATATAAATAATTTAAATGTAGTGTTAGAAATACATTACTTAAGAATCGCATTAATCTCTTTCTAGAGCATAATAGATACAATATCCTCTATAAGTCGCCCCCTTCTTCTGTTTTTAATAAAAAAACCCCCCAACCCCCCTAAAGTCCTAAGGTAACTAACAATCCAACGAAACCCTTAAAAACAACAAGTTTCCTACATTATTCGTTAACCTTTGATTCGTACAAACTGGTGTATATAATTTAGTGTTTACATGTTATCAGTTTTTAAAAAATATCTTGTATTAAACCAATTTGTTAAAACTAACCATAACAGAACACTAGAAG